GTCCTTGTAGCTTAACAATAAAGCGTAGCACTGAAGATGCTAAGATGGCTATCCTACACACCCAGGGACAAAAGACTTAGTCCTAACCTTACCGTTAATTTTTACTAAACATATACATGCAAGTATCCGCGCTCCAGTGTAAATGCCCCTAACCTCTTACTAAGACAACGGGAGCTGGTATCAGGCACACCCACAGCTGTAGCCCAAGACGCCTTGCCTAGCCACACCCCCACGGGTACTCAGCAGTAATTAACCTTAAGCAATGAGTGAAAACTCGACTTAGTTATAGTAATACCTAGGGTTGGTAAATCTTGTGCCAGCCACCGCGGTCACACAAGAGACCCAAATTAACCGTAACTCGGCGTAAAGAGTGGTATCACGCTATCACATCAACTAAGATCAAAATGCAACCAAGCTGTCGCAAGCTTAAGATGTACCTAAGCCCGCCCTCAAGATGATCTTAGCACCCATGATCAATTAAATTCCACGAAAGCTAGGACACAAACTGGGATTAGATACCCCACTATGCTTAGCCCTAAATCTTGATACTTACCCTACTAAAGTATCCGCCTGAGAACTACGAGCACAAACGCTTAAAACTCTAAGGACTTGGCGGTGCTCCAAACCCACCTAGAGGAGCCTGTTCTATAATCGATAACCCACGATACACCCAACCACTCCTTGCCAAAGCAGCCTACATACCGCCGTCGCCAGCTCACCTTTCTTGAAAGTACAACAGTGAGCATAATAGCCCCCAACATCGCTAACAAGACAGGTCAAGGTATAGCCTATGGAGTGGAAGAAATGGGCTACATTTTCTAGAATAGAAAACCTAACGGAAAGGGGCATGAAACTTCCCCTGGAAGGCGGATTTAGCAGTAAAACGGGACAATGAATGCCCTCTTTAAGTTGGCCCTGGAGCACGTACATACCGCCCGTCACCCTCCTCATAAGCTATAAGTTTCTGATAATTAACACATCTACCAGCCAAAGATGAGGTAAGTCGTAACAAGGTAAGCGTACCGGAAGGTGTGCTTAGCATATCAAGACGTAGCTATAACATGAAAGCATTCAGCTTACACCTGAAAGATATCTGCCACCCACCAGATCGTCTTGAAGCCTAATTCTAGCCCAACCACACCAAGACGAATAAAAATAACTAAAAATCCACTTCACTACTAGACTAAAACATTTTCTCAACTTAGTATAGGTGATAGAAAAGATCCATTCTGGCGCGATAGAAATCTGTACCGTAAGGGAAAGTTGAAATAACAATGAAAGCAAAAGCAGTAAACAGCAAAGATAAACTCTTGTACCTCTTGCATCATGATTTAGCAAGAACAACCAAGCAAAACGAATTTAAGCTTGCCACCCCGAAACCCAAGCGAGCTACTCACAAACAGCTACCCGTGAGCGAACCCGTCTCTGTTGCAAAAGAGTGGGATGATTTGTTAGTAGAGGTGAAAAGCCAACCGAGCTGGGTGATAGCTGGTTGCCTGTGAAATGAATCTAAGTTCTCCCTTGATTATCCTCCACGGACACTAACCTTAACCCCAACGTAGTAATCAAGAGGTATTTAAAGGGGGTACAGCCCCTTTAAAAAAGAACACAATCTCCCCTAGCGGATAACTCCTTATAACACACAACACTGTGGGCCTTTAAGCAGCCATCAATAAAGAATGCGTCAAAGCTCTCTCCTCAAAAAAAATCCAAACACAAAATGAATCCCTTAACCCCAACAGGCCAATCTATAACAATAGAAGAATCAATGCTAAAATGAGTAACTAGGGGGTCCCCCCCCCCCCTCTCAAGCGCGAGCTTACATCTCCACATTATTAACAGATAATTAATACAACAATTTCAACAAGATCCTATATTACTTACCCTGTTAACCCGACTCAGGTGCGCTTAATTAGAAAGATTTAAATCTGTAAAAGGAACTAGGCAAACCCAGGGCCCGACTGTTTACCAAAAACATAGCCTTCAGCAAACCAAGTATTGAAGGTGATGCCTGCCCAGTGACACTGTTTAACGGCCGCGGTATCCTAACCGTGCGAAGGTAGCGCAATCAATTGTCCCATAAATCGAGACTTGTATGAATGGCTAAACGAGGTCTTAACTGTCTCTTACAGATAATCAGTGAAATTGATCTTCCCGTGCAAAAGCAGGAATAAACACATAAGACGAGAAGACCCTGTGGAACTTAAAAATCAGCGACCATCACACATTAAGCCATAACCTACTAGGCCTACCACTACCAAAACATTGGCCCGCATTTTTTGGTTGGGGCGACCTTGGAGAAAAACAAACCCTCCAAAAATAAGACTACACCTCTTAACTAAGAGCAACTTCTCAACGTACTAATAGTAACCAGACCCAATACAATTGAACAATGGACCAAGCTACCCCAGGGATAACAGCGCAATCTCCCCCAAGAGCCCATATCGACGAGGAGGTTTACGACCTCGATGTTGGATCAGGACATCCTAGTGGTGCAGCCGCTACTAAGGGTTCGTTTGTTCAACGATTAACAGTCCTACGTGATCTGAGTTCAGACCGGAGCAATCCAGGTCGGTTTCTATCTATGACAAACTTTCCCCAGTACGAAAGGACAGGAAAAGTGAAGCCAATGCCACAGGTATGCCTCCCTCCAAAGTAATGAATCAAGCTAAATTACCAAAGGAGTTCCCACTAATACTCACACCATTCGCCCTAAAAAAGGGCCGCTAGTGTGGCAGAGCTTGGTAAAATGCAAAAGGCTTAAGCCCTTTATCCAGAGGTTCAAATCCCCTCACTAGCCCACATCATGACTTGACCCCTCACCTCAACCTATCTTATCATAGCACTATCCTACATCATCCCAATCCTAATTGCTGTCGCCTTCTTGACACTAGTAGAACGTAAAATCCTAAGCTACATGCAGGCTCGCAAAGGCCCAAACATTGTAGGCCCCTTCGGCCTATTACAACCCATCGCAGACGGGGTAAAACTATTTATTAAAGAGCCTATCCGCCCATCCACATCATCCCCCCTCCTATTTATCATAACCCCAATGCTAGCTCTTCTCCTAGCACTCACAATTTGAATTCCCCTCCCCCTCCCATTCTCCCTTACAGACCTAAACCTAGGCCTCCTCTTCCTCCTAGCAATATCTAGTTTAGCAGTTTACTCCATCCTATGATCAGGGTGAGCTTCAAATTCAAAATATGCCCTAATTGGTGCCCTACGAGCAGTAGCCCAAACCATTTCTTACGAAGTAACACTAGCCATTATTCTTCTATCAGTCATCATACTAAGCGGAAACTACACCCTAAATACCCTTGCTATTACTCAAGAACCGCTATACCTTATCTTCTCCTCCTGACCCCTCACAATAATATGGTACATCTCCACACTTGCTGAGACAAACCGCGCCCCATTCGATCTTACAGAAGGAGAATCCGAACTAGTATCAGGTTTCAACGTAGAATATGCCGCAGGACCATTTGCCCTATTCTTCCTAGCTGAGTACGCAAATATCATACTAATAAACACATTAACCGCCATCTTATTTCTAAACCCAAGTTCACTTAACCTTCCCTTAGAACTATTTCCAACAATCCTAGCTACAAAAGTCCTACTTCTTTCCTCGGGCTTCCTATGAATTCGTGCCTCCTACCCACGATTCCGTTATGACCAGCTTATACACCTCCTTTGAAAAAACTTCCTCCCACTAACCCTAGCACTGTGCCTTTGACATACCAGCATGCCAATCTGCTACGCAGGCCTTCCTCCTTATTTAAGGAAATGTGCCTGAACGTAAAGGGTCACTATGATAAAGTGAACATAGAGGTATACCAGCCCTCTCATTTCCTAAAAAATTTAGAAAAGTAGGAATCGAACCCACACAAGAGAGATCAAAACTCTCTATACTTCCTTTATATTATTTCCTAGTAGGGTCAGCTAACAAAGCTATCGGGCCCATACCCCGAAAATGATGGTTCAACTCCCTCCTCTACTAATGAACCCCCATACAAAATCAATCTCTACTCTAAGCCTACTCTTAGGAACAACCATTACAATCTCAAGCAACCACTGAATAATAGCCTGAGCCGGATTAGAGATTAACACCCTCGCTATCATTCCCCTCATCTCTAAATCCCATCACCCCCGAGCCATCGAAGCTGCTATCAAGTACTTCTTAGTACAAGCTGTGGCTTCCGCCTTAGTACTATTCTCCAGTATAACCAATGCCTGAGCCACAGGACAATGAGACATTACCCAGTTACACCACCCAACATCATGCCTCTTACTAACAACAGCCATTGCAATAAAACTAGGACTTGTACCATTCCACTTTTGATTCCCAGAAGTACTCCAAGGCTCCTCACTAATCACTGCCCTACTTCTATCAACAATAATAAAATTCCCTCCAATCACCATTCTCCTTCTAACATCCCACTCACTCAACCCCACACTATTAACCACCATAGCTATCGCCTCAACAGCTCTCGGAGGTTGAATAGGATTAAATCAAACGCAAACCCGGAAAATCCTAGCTTTCTCATCCATCTCCCACCTAGGCTGAATAACCATTGTCATCATCTACAACCCTAAACTTACCTTATTAACCTTTTACCTTTACACTCTAATAACGACAGCCGTATTTCTCACCCTAAACACAACCAAATCTCTAAAACTATCAACAATAATAATCTCATGGACAAAAACCCCCATACTAAATGCTACCCTCATGCTAACACTACTCTCCCTCGCAGGCCTCCCCCCACTAACAGGATTTCTCCCAAAATGACTTATCATCCAAGAACTTACCAAACAAGAAATAACTACAACTGCCACCACCATTGCCATACTTTCACTCTTAGGGTTATTCTTCTACCTCCGCCTCGCATATTATTCAACAATCACACTCCCCCCAAACTCTGCAAACCACATAAAACAATGGCATATTAATAAATCAGCAAACACACCAATTGCCACCCTAGCCTCTCTATCAATCTCACTCCTCCCACTCTCCCCCATAATCTTAACGACTATCTAGAAACTTAGGATAACCTAAACCGAAGGCCTTCAAAGCCTTAAACAAGAGTTAAACCCTCTTAGTTTCTGCTAAGATCCACAGGATATTAACCTGTATCTCCTGAATGCAACCCAAGTGCTTTAACTAAGCTAGGATCTCATCAAACACCAAACAACTAGACAGATGGGCTTCGATCCCATAAAATCCTAGTTAACAGCTAGATGCCCAAGCCAGCAGGCTTCCGTCTACCAGACCCCGGTACGCTCTTAGCGCACATCAATGAGCTTGCAACTCAACATGAATTTCACTACAGAGTCGATAAGAAGAGGAATTAAACCTCTGTAAAAAGGACTACAGCCTAACGCTTACAACACTCAGCCATCTTACCCGTGACCCTCATCAACCGATGACTATTCTCAACCAATCACAAAGATATTGGTACCCTGTACCTAATTTTTGGCGCATGAGCCGGCATAGTTGGAACCGCCCTTAGCTTGCTTATCCGTGCAGAACTTGGCCAACCAGGAACCCTTCTAGGAGATGACCAAATCTACAATGTGATCGTCACTGCTCATGCTTTCGTAATAATCTTCTTTATGGTAATACCAGTCATAATTGGAGGCTTTGGAAACTGACTAGTCCCCCTCATAATCGGTGCCCCCGACATAGCATTTCCACGTATAAATAACATAAGTTTTTGACTGCTTCCCCCATCCTTCCTTCTCTTACTAGCCTCATCCACAGTAGAAGCAGGAGCAGGCACAGGGTGAACTGTATATCCTCCTCTAGCTGGCAATCTAGCTCATGCCGGAGCTTCAGTCGACCTAGCTATCTTCTCCCTCCACTTAGCAGGTGTGTCCTCTATCCTGGGGGCAATCAACTTCATTACAACAGCCATCAACATAAAACCCCCAGCTCTCTCACAATACCAAACCCCCCTATTCGTATGATCCGTACTCATCACTGCCGTTCTACTTCTACTCTCACTTCCAGTTCTCGCCGCAGGAATCACTATGCTATTAACAGACCGAAACCTAAACACTACATTCTTCGACCCGGCTGGTGGAGGAGACCCAGTCCTATATCAACACCTTTTCTGATTCTTTGGTCATCCTGAAGTTTACATCTTAATCCTGCCAGGATTTGGAATCATCTCACATGTAGTAACATACTACGCAGGCAAAAAAGAACCATTCGGCTACATGGGAATAGTATGGGCCATACTTTCGATCGGATTCCTAGGCTTCATCGTATGAGCCCACCATATATTCACAGTAGGCATAGACGTAGACACCCGAGCATACTTTACATCAGCTACTATAATTATCGCCATTCCAACAGGCATTAAAGTATTCAGCTGACTAGCCACATTACATGGAGGAACTATTAAATGAGACCCCCCAATGCTCTGAGCCCTAGGCTTTATCTTCCTATTCACTATCGGAGGCCTAACAGGAATTGTTCTGGCAAACTCTTCTCTAGACATTGCCCTACATGACACATACTATGTAGTCGCTCATTTCCACTATGTCCTTTCAATAGGAGCGGTCTTTGCAATTCTAGCAGGATTCACCCATTGATTCCCACTATTCACAGGATACACACTACACTCTACATGAGCTAAAGCCCACTTCGGAGTCATATTCACAGGCGTAAACTTGACCTTTTTCCCACAACATTTCCTAGGCCTAGCCGGCATGCCACGACGATATTCCGACTACCCAGACGCCTACACACTATGAAATACTATATCCTCTATCGGCTCACTAATCTCAATAACCGCCGTAATCATGCTAATATTCATTATCTGAGAAGCCTTCGCATCAAAACGAAAAGTCCAACAGCCAGAGCTAATTACTACTAACATTGAATGAATTCACGGATGCCCACCTCCATACCACACCTTTGAAGAACCAACCTTCGTCCAAGTACAAGAAAGGAAGGAATCGAACCCTCACATGCTGGTTTCAAGCCAACCGCATCAAACCACTTATGCTTCTTTCTTATGAGATATTAGTAAACCAATTACATAGCCTTGTCAAGACTAAATCACAGGTGAAAACCCTGTACATCTCATGTGGCCAACCACTCACAATTCGGATTTCAAGACGCCTCATCCCCCATCATAGAAGAACTTGTAGAATTTCATGACCATGCCTTAATAGTTGCCCTAGCAATTTGCAGCTTAGTCCTCTATCTCCTAGCACTAATACTAATAGAAAAACTATCCTCAAACACCGTCGACGCACAAGAAGTAGAACTAATCTGAACAATCCTACCAGCAATCGTCCTTATCCTACTTGCCTTGCCATCCCTACAAATCTTATATATAATAGATGAAATTGATGAACCCGACCTAACCTTGAAAGCCATCGGACATCAGTGATACTGAACCTACGAGTATACAGACTTTAAGAACCTAACATTCGACTCATATATAACTCCTACAGTAGACCTCCCCTTAGGACACTTCCGACTATTAGAAGTCGACAATCGCGTTATTATTCCAATAGAATCCTCTATTCGCGTCATTATCACCGCAGACGATGTCCTCCACTCCTGAGCAGTTCCTACCCTGGGGGTAAAAACTGATGCAATCCCGGGACGACTAAACCAAACATCATTCATCACTACTCGACCCGGAATCTTTTACGGCCAATGCTCAGAAATCTGCGGGGCTAACCACAGCTATATACCAATCGTAGTAGAATCTACCCCCCTCATCCACTTCGAGAACTGATCTTCACTACTATCATCCTAATCATTAAGAAGCTATGTAACAGCACTAGCCTTTTAAGCTAGAGAAAGAGGACATTTACTCCTCCTTAATGGTATGCCTCAGCTTAACCCAAACCCATGACTCTTCATCATACTAATATCATGACTAACCTTTTCTTTGATCATCCAACCCAAACTCTTATCATTCACCTCCACTAACTCCCCCTCTGATAAAACCTCTATAACCATTAAAACCACCCCCTGACCCTGACCATGAACCTAAGCTTCTTCGACCAATTTGCAAGCCCATACCTCCTAGGAATCCCGCTAATCCTTCTATCAGTATTATTCCCTGCCTTATTATTCCCTTCACCTGACAACCGATGAATCACCAATCGTTTATCAACCCTTCAATCATGACTCCTTCACCTAATCACAAAACAACTGATAACCCCACTAAATAAAGAAGGCCATAAATGAGCCCTAATCCTAACTTCACTAATAATATTATTACTTACAATCAACCTACTAGGCCTCTTACCCTATACATTCACCCCAACTACCCAACTATCAGCAAACATAGCTCTAGCCTTCCCACTCTGATTTGCAACTCTTCTAACAGGACTACGAAACCAACCTTCAGCCTCCCTTGGCCATCTACTCCCTGAAGGAACCCCTACACTACTAATTCCAGCCCTAATCCTAATCGAAACCACTAGCCTACTGATCCGCCCATTAGCCCTAGGAGTCCGACTTACAGCAAACCTTACAGCAGGACACCTACTCATCCAACTTATCTCCACAGCTACTATAGCCCTCCTACCCACCATACCAGCAGTTTCCATCTTAACTGCATCAATCCTATTTCTACTCACACTCCTAGAAGTAGCAGTAGCCATAATCCAAGCCTATGTCTTCGTCCTTTTATTAAGTCTTTATTTACAAGAAAATATCTAATGGCCCACCAAGCACACTCCTACCATATAGTAGACCCAAGCCCTTGACCCATTTTTGGGGCAGCCGCTGCTCTACTTACCACCTCAGGACTAATCATATGATTTCACCATAGCTCCCTGCAACTCCTAAGCATCGGTCTTCTCTCCATAATCCTTGTCATACTACAATGATGACGGGACATTGTACGAGAAAGCACGTTCCAAGGCCACCACACACCCACAGTCCAAAAAGGCCTACGATATGGAATAATCCTCTTCATTACATCTGAAGCATTCTTCTTCCTAGGCTTCTTCTGAGCATTTTTCCACTCCAGCTTGGCCCCCACCCCAGAATTGGGCGGACAATGACCCCCAATAGGAATCAAGCCCCTCAACCCCTTAGAAGTGCCCCTCCTAAACACAGCAATCCTCCTGGCCTCAGGTGTCACTGTAACATGAGCACACCACAGTATCATAGAAAGCAACCAGAAACAAGCAATTCAAGCCCTAACCTTAACAATTATCCTAGGATTCTACTTCACAACTCTCCAGGCAATGGAGTATCATGAAGCACCATTCTCAATTGCTGATGGTGTATACGGTTCAACATTTTTCGTTGCCACAGGATTCCACGGACTTCATGTAATCATTGGATCATCATTCTTATCAGTCTGCCTCATACGCCTAATTAAATTCCACTTTACATCAAACCATCACTTTGGATTCGAAGCAGCAGCCTGATACTGACACTTCGTAGACGTCATCTGATTATTCCTCTATATAACCATCTACTGATGAGGATCCTGCTCTTCTAGTATAACAATTACAATTGACTTCCAATCTTTAGAATCTGGTGTAACTCCAGAGAAGAGCAATCAACATAATTACATTCATACTCACCCTCTCACTCACCCTAGCCACTATTCTAACCATACTAAACTTCTGACTTGCCCAAACCAACCCAGACCCAGAGAAACTATCCCCATACGAATGCGGATTCGACCCCCTTGGATCTGCTCGACTCCCATTTTCAATTCGATTCTTCCTCAGTAGCCATCCTATTTCTCTTATTCGACCTAGAAATCGCACTCCTACTTCCCCTCCCATGAGCCATTCAACTCCAATCCCCAACCACAACCCTAATTTGAACATCCACCCTCATCCTCCTACTCACACTAGGATTAATCTATGAATGAATTCAAGGGGGCCTAGAATGAGCAGAATAAATACAGAAAGTTAGTCTAACCAAGACAGTTGATTTCGACTCAACAGACCATAGTCCAACCCTATGACTTTCTCTATGTCACTACTCCACTTAAGCTTCTACTCAACCTTCACCCTAAGTAGCCTAGGACTAGCTTTTCACCGAACCCACTTAATCTCCGCCCTACTATGTCTAGAAAGCATAATGCTAGCCATATACATAGCCCTATCAACCTGACCTATTGAAAATCAAGCAGCATCATTCACTCTCATGCCAGTATTTATACTCACATTCTCAGCCTGTGAAGCAGGTACAGGCCTAGCAATACTAGTAGCCTCTACACGAACTCACGGCTCCGACCACCTGCATAACCTGAACCTTCTACAATGTTAAAAATTATCCTCCCAACAATTATACTCTTACCCATAACTCTCCTATCACCTCAGAAATTCCTATGAACTAACACCACCACACATAGCCTTCTAATCGCTACCCTCAGCCTACAGTGACTCCTTCCCACGTATCACCCATATAAAAACCTAACCCAATGAACTGGTATTGACCAAATCTCATCCCCACTGCTAGTTCTCTCTTGCTGACTATTACCCCTCATAATCATAGCAAGCCAGAACCATCTTCAACATGAACCCCCAACACGAAAACGAATCTTCATTGCTGCCCTAATTACAATTCAACCCTTCATCATCTTAGCCTTCTCAACCACAGAACTAATACTATTTTACATCTCATTTGAAGCAACACTAATCCCCACACTAATCCTAATCACACGATGAGGAAACCAACCAGAACGCCTAAGCGCAGGCATTTACCTGCTATTCTACACTCTTGTCAGCTCTTTACCATTATTAGTCACAATCCTACACCTACACACACAAACAGGTACCCTACACCTAATAATGCTAGAATTAACCCATCCCATCCTAACTAATTCCTGAACACATACCCTATCGGGCCTCGCCATACTGCTAGCATTCATAGTAAAAGCACCTCTGTATGGACTTCACCTATGACTACCCAAAGCACATGTAGAGGCCCCAATTGCAGGATCAATACTACTTGCCGCTCTACTTCTAAAACTAGGCGGATATGGCATTATACGAATCACCGCCCTATTAAATCCCATCCCAGACCTCCTGCACTACCCATTCCTCACCCTAGCTCTATGGGGAGCACTAATAACAAGCTCAATCTGCCTACGTCAAACCGACCTAAAATCCCTTATTGCTTACTCATCCGTAAGTCACATAGGCCTAGTCATCGCCGCTACCATAATTCAAACCCACTGAGCATTCTCAGGGGCTATAATCCTCATAATTTCCCACGGATTAACTTCTTCAATACTATTCTGCTTAGCCAACACAAACTATGAACGCACACACAGCCGAATCCTCCTACTAACACGAGGCCTTCAACCCCTTCTACCACTTATAGCTACCTGATGACTACTAGCCAACCTTACAAATATAGCACTACCCCCAACAACAAACCTAATAGCAGAACTAACAATCATAGTTACATTATTTAACTGATCCTCCTTCACAATCATTTTAACCGGAACTGCAACCCTACTAACCGCCTCATACACCTTATTTATATTACTAACAACCCAACGAGGCATACTACCAACCCACATTACATCCATTCAAAACTCAAACACACGAGAACACCTCCTAATAACACTCCACATCACCCCCCTACTACTCCTAATCCTGAAACCAGAACTCATCTCTAGTGCCCTTTCATGCAAGTATAGTTTCAACCCAAACATTAGACTGTGATTCTAAAAATAGAAGTTAAACTCTTCTTACCTGCCGAGGGGAGGTTCAACCAACAAGAGCTGCTAACTCCTGCATCTGAGTCTAAAACCTCAGCCCCCTTACTTTTAAAGGATAACAGCAATCCATTGGTCTTAGGAGCCACCCATCTTGGTGCAAATCCAAGTAAAAGTAATGGAAACCGCATTACTCCTCAACACCTCTATACTCCTAACACTAGTAATTATCCTCACGTCAATACTACTCCCATTCCTATCAAAAACACTTCAAAACTCCCCAGCCCATGCCACACGCACCGTCAAAACAGCCTTCCTAACCAGCCTTATCCCAATAACACTCTTCATATACTCAGGTACAGAAAGCATCACCTCCTACTGAGAATGAAAATTCATCATAAACTTCAAAATCCCACTTAGCTTCAAAGTAGACCAATACTCTATGATATTCTTCCCCATTGCCCTATTCGTAACATGGTCTATCCTCCAATTTGCAACATGATACATAGCCTCAGAACCCTACATTACAAAATTCTTCTCTTACCTGACAATATTCCTAATTGCTATACTCACATTAACCATCGCTAATAACATATTCCTGCTATTCATCGGCTGAGAAGGAGTTGGAATTATGTCCTTCCTACTTATTGGCTGATGACAAGGACGAACTGAAGCTAACACAGCGGCCCTCCAAGCCGTATTATACAACCGAATCGGAGACATTGGCCTAATCCTCAGCATAGCATGACTCGCCTCTACCATAAACACCTGAGAATTACAACAAGCCTTCTCCCCCACCCAAACCCCTACTCTCCCCCTCTTGGGCCTAATCCTTGCAGCTGCAGGAAAATCCGCCCAATTTGGCCTTCACCCATGACTACCAGCTGCTATAGAAGGCCCAACCCCAGTCTCCGCCCTACTTCACTCCAGCACTATAGTAGTAGCCGGAATCTTCCTGCTTATCCGCACCCACCCTATACTCTCCAACAACCAAACTGCCTTAACCCTATGCTTGTGCCTAGGTGCCCTATCTACACTATTCGCTGCCACATGTGCCCTTACACAGAATGACATTAAAAAAATCATTGCTTTCTCTACATCCAGTCAACTAGGACTTATAATAGTTACTATCGGACTAAACCTCCCACAATTAGCCTTCTTCCATATTTCAACACATGCATTCTTCAAAGCCATACTATTCCTCTGCTCAGGCTCGATTATCCACAATCTTAATGGAGAACAAGACATTCGAAAAATAGGAGGCTTACAAAAAATACTCCCAACAACTACCTCATGTCTGACAATCGGTAACCTCGCCCTAATAGGAACTCCATTTCTAGCAGGATTCTACTCAAAAGACCTCATCATTGAAAACCTAAACACTTCATACCTAAACACCTGAGCACTACTACTAACACTCTTAGCCACCTCATTCACCGCAACCTACACCATTCGTATAACTCTATTAGTTCAAACAGGATTTATCCGTATACCTTCAGTAACACCAATAAACGAAAACAACCCAACTATTATTAACCCGATTACCCGCCTCGCCCTAGGTAGCATTCTAGCAGGCTTACTCATTACATCCTACATCCTCCCCACAAAAACCTCTCCAATAACAATACCAACACTAACAAAAACCGCAGCTATCCTCGTCACAATCTTAGGTATCATCACAGCCCTAGAACTCTCAAACATAACTCATACCCTAACCCAACCCAAACAAGACACCTACTTAAACTTTTCCTCATCATTAGGTTACTTCAACCCCCTTATACATCGTCTTACCTCCTTAAGCCTACTAAACAACGGACAAAAAATTGCCTCACATCTAATCGATCTCTCCTGATACAAAGAAATAGGCCCTGAAGGGCTCGCCAACCTACAACTCAAAGCAGCCAAAACCTCAACCACTCTCCATACTGGACTAATTAAAACTTACTTAGGATCCTTCGCCCTCTCCATCCTCATCATTCTCTCAACATACAGACCAAAAACTAAACCAATGGCCCCAAACCTCCGAAAATCCCACCCCCTATTAAAAATAATCAACAACTCCCTAATCGACCTACCTACTCCCTCAAACATCTCTGCTTGATGAAACTTTGGATCTCTCCTAGGCATCTGCCTAATAACCCAAATCCTAACCGGTCTACTACTAGCTATACATTACACTGCCGACACAACCCTAGCATTCTCATCCGTCGCCCACACATGTCGAAACGTACAACACGGCTGATTAATCCGAAACCTACATGCAAACGGAGCCTCATTCTTCTTTATCTGTATTTACTTACACATCGGACGAGGATTCTACTATGGCTCCTACCTAAACAAGGAAACCTGAAACACTGGAATTATTCTCCTACTCACCCTCATAGCAACTGCCTTCGTAGGATATGTCCTACCTTGAGGCCAAATATCATTCTGAGGAGCTACAGTCATCACCAACCTATTCTCAGCTATCCCCTATATCGGCCAAACCCTCGTAGAATGAGCCTGAGGGGGATTTTCAGTAGACAACCCCACACTAACCCGATTCTTTGCCCTACACTTCCTCCTCCCCTTTATAATCGCAGGACTTACCCTAATCCATCTTACCTTTCTCCACGAATCGGGCTCCAACAACCCCCTCGGTATTGTATCAAACTCCGACAAAATCCCATTCCACCCCTACTTCACCCTAAAAGATATCCTGGGCTTTACACTCATATTCATCCCACTAACAACCCTAGCCTTATTTTCCCCTAACCTCCTAGGAGACCCAGAAAACTTCACTCCAGCCAACCCACTAGTCACACCTCCCCACATCAAACCAGAATGATACTTCCTATTCGCATATGCCATCCTACGCTCAATCCCTAACAAACTAGGTGGCGTACTGGCCCTAGCAGCTTCAGTACTAGTTCTATTCCTGGCCCCATTCCTCCACAAAGCCAAACAACGAACAATAACCTTCCGCCCTATCTCCCAACTCTTATTCTGGATCCTAGTCGCCAATCTACTCATCCTAACATGAGTGGGAAGCCAACCAGTTGAACACCCATTCATCATCATTGGTCAACTAGCCTCCCTTACCTACTTTACTATCCTCCTAATTCTCTTCCCCCTCATCGGAGCCCTAGAAAACAAAATACTTAACTACTAAAACACTCTAATAGTTTACAAAAAACATTGGTCTTGTAAACCAAAGAATGAAGACTACACCTCTTCTTAGAGTTCCACCCCAACTAACTCAGAAAAAAAGGACTCAAACCTCTATCACCAACTCCCAAAGCTGGTATTTTATATTAAACTATTCTCTGCCCCCACTACCACCCAATCCCCACCCCCTAAACTGCCCGAATTGCCCCACGAGACAACCCCCGCACAAGTTCTAACACAACAAACAAAGTCAACAAAAGCCCCCATCCAGCCATCAAAAACATTCCCACCCCGGACGAATAAAACATAGCCACCCCACTAAAATCCAACCGAACTAGGAATGGACCACTCCCATCAACAGTAACCACCCCCAGCTTCCATCACTCAACAAACCCCCCAATGACAACCCCAACCATAACAACTAAACTAAACCCCACCCCATACCCCACAACGCGTCAATCCCCCCAAGCTTCAGGAAAAGGGTCTGCTGCCAAGGACACAGAGTACACAAAAACCACCAACATTCCGCCTAAATAAACCATAAACAGCACCAGTGACACGAAAGAAACCCCTAAACTTAACAACCACCCACACCCTACAACAGATCCTATCACTAAACCAACTACCCCATAATAAGGAGAAGGATTAGACGCAACTGCTAGTCCCCCCAAAACAAAACACAGCCCTAAAAAAAGCACAAAATAAGCCATGACAGTTCTCGCTTGGCTTTTCTCCAAGATCTATGGCCTGAAAAACCACCGTTAACAAGCTTTTAACTACAAGAACCCTAGAACATGAAACCTCCTAACAACAACTAACAATAATCCCCTACCTATCTCCCTTCCCCCCCCCCCTACCCCCCCCACCCATTAMTCGGSTAAAATTCCTTATTTTTCTCTTTTTTTTTGGTAGCCTATGTATGGATGTGCATCCTATTCCTCCCCCCATCTACATCCCATCCAACTTAGGTAAATATATTCAATGCATGTGCTCCGTACAAGCCCTCCACGCGGACGATCTCTCTCCACTCCCCGGCCGAAACGCAAGCGTCATAAGCCCAATAGTTCCTAGAGCTAATATCACTCTGTCCTCGTACTAGAAACCCTTAAAACCTCTCACTTATACCTTCAATTTTTCCTAGATACGGAAGTGCTCAAACACAAGATATTAACGTTATCCGGACAAAACACTCCAACATTTCCTGTCGGACCGGTAGCTATCGAGCTGGGTTATTTATTAATCGTTCCCCTCACGTGAAATCAGCAACCCGGCGTATGAAAGACTCGGTATTACTAGCTTCAGGACCATACTTTCCCCCTACACCCCTAGCTCAACTTGCTCTTTTGCGCCTCTGGTTCCTATATCAGGGCCATAACTTGGTTAGTCCTTCCTTCTTGCTCTTCACCGATACATCTGGTTGGCTATTTATCATCATTCTCCCTCTTAATCGCGTCACCGGAAGGTTTTCCTCTTTTGGTTCCTTTTTTTTTTGGGGCTTCTTCACTCTGCCCTTCCAGCGCACCGGGTAAATACAATCTATAGACGTGAGCATCACATGCCTGGCGGCCGGATCTAGTCCTCAAGAGTTACTGAATGAG